GTTACTTGTGTGGATAAGTCCTATGTTATAAAGTATATAACTTCGGTCATAGGGATCAATTTCTAGTCGCATAGCTTCATAATAATTCTGCAAAGCTTCCGCATAATTTCCTTCGGATTGCGCTGACATCCGTTACGGTCGTCATTCAATTCAAAGAATCTCCGTTCCAGAACCGTACATGAGATTTTCATCTCATACGGCTCCTCTCTTATGTGCATAATGAAAATAATACAGGGAATCAAAAAAGATGAAAATATTCTCATTATGAACTGAACAGGGCTGGTGTTTTTACACGAAATCTCTAGCCAACCTTCCTGCAAGAGATCCTTTCTTAACATCGAGCGTATTGGTACTAGAGAGAAATGATAACTCCAACAATTTCTTTGTTCTCAGCGCCCCCGAATTTCCGGGAATGAGTCACTTCAACAGCCTTCGATGGTTCTACGGGTATCCAAAATACAAACACGATGGATGTTTGTTGTCCCAACCATTCTTCGTAGTCCCGAGCCTGCTAAGGAAAGGGATAATGTCTCACAAAGTTTTTGTGTTATGGATTCCCGGGTGTAGTGCTTCTTCCCCTATGCTGCCTATTGGTACTAGTAGCGTAGGATTGACCTGTAATAACGAACCAATAGGTATAAACCTTCGCTCAATACTAGAATCGACAATTCAAACTTAGTATCTGAGGCTGCATTAATCGAGGATACACAACAGAAGGAGTTGTTCTATTTCCAAACTTTACCTTCAACAAGCGTAGATTTCTTTTTCTTTTTATCCCGATCCCGAATCGTGTGTCTTTCTCGTAAGACTAAGAGGAATAAAAAAATCAAATCGCACCATCCCTGTAATAGGTAAATGCCTCTTTTTCTCCTGAAGTTGTCGGAATTATTCGTAATAAGATATTGGCTACAATTGAAAAGGTCTTATCAATAAAATTTCCATTTATCCGCGGTCTAGGCATAGGCAGCAACCCATTCGAAAATTCTTAGCATTCCCTCTCTCTCATGGAAACAGGATCCCACAACGAAAAGAATGGTACAGTACGAAATAACATAAAAATAGAGTCATTCAAAATAAAAAAAATATGTGCTTTCTATTCAACTATTCACTATTCAAAGTGTTCCTTTTCACAGGAATTGATAAGAACTAAAAACAAAATAGTGCAACCGGATTCGATTTCATTCTAATGGAATCATATAACCAACAAAGGAAACGATGCCGATGACATTGAAGTTACAGATTAGAAGAACCCACGAAATTTTGATGGAATTAGGATCCAAAAACGAAAAAGGATCGAATACTCATAATCAGTCTATGATGAGAAGAGAATAACCGCCTATTTGATTTTGTCTTGTGTACATAGCGGGGATACACGAGACAATCCAAATAGAAAAACAATCCCATAGAAAATATAGTTTAGGAATTTGTACTAGATCGATGGCCTAGGGTTTGTTGTTGATAACTCGAAACCTGGAGTGGAAAGGGGTTTGAGAAGTCTTAGGGTATCAAATCGTAGTCTAACTAGAATGATGATCTAAAGAGATCCATTAATCCGCGTCTATAAAATATAGATCCCTCAATCGGTCGATTTGTTCTAATTTCTCATTTCGTGATTGAATCGGGAAGAAAGGGATACGCTGACAAAGAAGAGAACCTTGTTTTGGCAAACAGGAAGAGTTAACCGTTTTCGCAAGTAAAGCAATTTTCTCTTTATCGCGGGAGCCTCGAAGGAAAGATCTTTCTTTGACTTGGATCAAAAATTTTCTATTTTGATAGCTTTTTATCGTTAGAGTTGATTAGTCGGACCTACCCAATAATTCAGATAAATGACTCGCAATTCACTCGGTTTTTGGGTCATAATCATTATGTAGGAGAGATGGCCGAGTGGTTCAAGGCGTAGCATTGGAACTGCTATGTAGGCTTTTGTTTACCGAGGGTTCGAATCCCTCTCTTTCCGTACCTTCACCCAACGCACCGATCTTACTAACCACAATAGATCAAATAAGAATCGATATCAGTCTTACATACAGTTAGACCGTTCTTTGATATAGATTCTCTATTCCTAATGGCTGTGGCACGTAAAAGACTGGAAAGAAAGGGGGAGATAAGGAAAGAAAATCTCCCTCTCGATCTATGATACTGAAATAAGAGAAAAATACGGCTCAAACCCTTCTGTCTCTTAACCTTAGGTTAATTTACTTCGCCGAAAGGGAGCAAAGTTGTCCGCATTTTACCTTATTACTTTACCTTATTAGAAAAATTTTTTATTTTCGTTCGGTTTAAGTCTGACGAGAATAATATTCTACGACTAGCAATTCATTTATTTCCAAACCGACCCATTTACTATCTATTATTTGATTGACTAATCCTTTATATTTCACTGGGTCAAGAGTTAAATGGTTTGGTAATTCCTCGTGAGGAGAGGAATCGAGAGAATTTTGAATTAGAACTTTAGATTTTCCGTCATCCTTTGCCGTAATAGTATCTCGGGGTTTGCAGCGATAACTTGGTATGTCTACGATCCGACCATTTACTAAAATATGTCGATGGTTAACTAATTGGCGAGCTCCCGGAATAGTCGGAGCCATACCCAATCGAAAAAGAATGTTATCCAAGCGCATTTCAAGTAATTGTAGTAAAACCTGACCTGTTGGACCTTTGGCCTTTCCGGCGATACGAACGTATTTAAGCAATTGGCGTTCTGTAAGACCATAATGAAAACGCAACTTTTGTTTTTCTTCTAGGCGAATACGATATTGGGATTTTTTCCGAGACCCCGATTGGTTTCTACGATCCTTTCGGTCTTTGGGACTTTTATTAGTTAGGCCCGGTAAAGCCCCCAGCCGGCGTATTTTTTTGAAACAAGGTCCTCGGTAACGTGACATAAAGACTCCTTCCTCTTATTTATATTTCACTCTTTTTGATGAAATTTCATTTTACAGAATAAAACTAAACTCAAACTGAACTAAATGAGAAATGAAGTGAAATTGACTCAAATGTACTATTAAAGAATAACGAGATGAATTGGATAAAGAAATATCCAGCTCTTTACTTTATATTCTCTATATAGATATAGAAAAAGAAAAGGATCTTTTTATGTCCTAGTTGGAAGTTCCTATAACCTAATAGAAATCGATGACTTTTAGCAAAAGCGGAAGACATTTTTTTCACTAGTCTTTGATTTCAAAAGGACATTCTCAATGATGAAAAATCAAAAAAAGAAAGAGAGAAAAGCCTACTATCGGAATCGAACCGATGACCATCGCATTACAAATGCGATGCTCTACCTTCTGAGCTAAGTAGGCTGACATACGAGAAATTCGACACGCCTAGGAATTCAATAAACTCTCAGAATCCTTGCTTGCTATTAACTATTAGAATACAAATTTTTTGAAATTCTGAGCTATTCATAATAAATATGAATCAAAAACAAGAAAATATAGAATTTCAAAAAATTTGAAATCTTATAGAACATAACGATTCCTTTGGGCCTATCGAATTTCGACTTCTTTCTCACAATAATATTATAGATTATTGAATAAGAAATGAATAAATATTCAAAATTTTTTGTGTTTTTGAATTCAACCGACATTTTAAATTCTTTTGATTACCCTTCTCTCTTTTCTTCCCTATCATATATCTTGCAAATTCTAATTCTTGAATGGAATTCTTAGTTATAACAAATGAGACATGCCGCCGCTTTCATTCGGAAAGGTGGAATTTAGGACGCAAAATCGACCGTTTAAGTAATGGAAATTACATCGAAAAGTGAGCGGACGGAGGACAGATAGATATATGGAATGGATCCACTTATATTGAATTGTAGAGACATAAATGATAAACTCGTTTTGGATTGGACCAAAAAGCAAAGATGAGAAAAGACTTTTTCGAGATAGCAATAAGTCTCTACTAAATTCAATAGTGCCGGTAGAAATAAAAGACAAGTGGGAAGGACATCACAGTGAGATCCTAATCTCAAAGGGGGATATGGCGAAATTGGTAGACGCTACGGACTTAATTGGATTGAGCCTTGGTAGGGAAACTTACTAAGTGAGAACTTTCAAATTCAGAGAAACCCTGGAATTAACAAAAATGGGCAATCCTGAGCCAAATCCCGTTTTCTGAAAACAAGGTTCGGAAAGCGAAAATCAAAAAGGATAGGTGCAGAGACTCAATGGAAGCTGTTCTAACAAATGGAGTTGATTGTCTTACATTGGTAAAGGAATCTTTCTCTTGAAACTTCAGAAAGAGTGAAGGATAACCCTATATAATATACATAGGTAAGGTATGCGTACTGAAATACTATAAAATATCAAATGATTAATGACGACTCGAATCTGTATTTGTTATATGAAAAATGGAAGAATTCTTGTGAATCGATTCAGATTGAAGAATGAAGAGACAAATCATTCACTCCAGAGTCTGATAGATCTTTTTAAGAATTGAGTCATTGGACGAGAATAAAGATAGAGTCCCATTCTACATGTCAATATTGGCAACAATGCAATTTATAGTAAGAGGAAAATCCGTCGATTTTAGAAATCGTGAGGGTTCAAGTCCCTCTATCCCCAAAGAGCCCATTTCGCTGTCTAACGCTTGAGTCTACCCTTTTCTTTATATTGATCCTTTTTTTCGTTAGCGCTTCCAAATTCCTTCTCTTTCCCATTCACCTCCGCTTTTACAAACCGCTCTGAGCGGAAAGGTTTTTCTCTTCTCACGAGTTTTGGGATAGAGTATACATGTACAAATGAACATCTTTGAGCAAGGAATCCCCATTTGAATTTGAATGATTCAAAATGGAGATTTTTATTCATCCTGAAACTTACTAAGTTGTTCTTTTGACGATCCAATAAATTCCGGGACGCGGACGAGACTTTCTAATATCCTTTCAATTGACATATACCCAACTTCTCTAGTAAAATGAGGATGCAGTATCGGGAATAGTCGGGATAGCTCAGCTGGTAGAGCAGAGGACTGAAAATCCTCGTGTCACCAGTTCA